CAATTCAAGTCAGCGTTGTCAATTTATCCAGAACTTCTCTCTTTTCCTCGGTGAAACAAGAATCCGTTTTGCTCAAATCAAAGCACTTAGTTTAGCCTTTGTTTCCTCTGTGCCCTGTCTTCTTTAAAGATTCATCCAATGGAATCCCGACTCCCTTTCTTTTTGATTTCCATTCTATTTATAATTAGAACCTAATTAAGATAGGATGACTAATGTATGCAGCCTAATGAGGAGTAATACTATAAAAATAAAGAACTCTATTTCAGAACTATGAGACAGAATATTCTGTTTTCTTATTTACTCTTTCTTTATTTTTGGATTTTATTTCAATTTTTCTATTTTATAGAAAGTAGATCGATTTAGATAATGTATATATAAGCAAAGTAATATACTTCAAACAAAGTAGGAATTCGCAAGATGGAGAAAATCATTGCAGTTATTATAGGGAAGTCTAGGGACTTAGAGCATATCCTATTTGAAGGAGGATGGAATTCAAATCAGGTAAGGGATCCTTCCTTCTATTGATTTGATAGAAATTCGTTTTTCTTTTCCTGTCTCTAAGATTTTCGATGAATGAGCCTGTGGTAATGCTTTTATCTCTATTCTATGGCGCAAGCGACCGTCCAGTCTATAAACAAGTACTAATGAGGAAATGAAAACTATACTAAAGGAAACATAGGATCTCTATCCTAAAATCTAAAAAAAGGACATATTAGGGCTATACGGATTCGAACCGTAGACCTTCTCGGTAAAACAGATCAAACGGATTATTATCGAAATGATTCGAACTGTTTCAAAGACCCAACATGCATTTTTTTGCATTGGGCTCTTTCATCAACTGATGTAAAGATCAGTTAGTCCACCATAGTTTTTCTTTACGGAAAGATAATGAGATGGCTCCCTGTGCTCTGATTGATTATTTGTATTATGATCTATCTAGGAGCAATACCAAAGTGTTTCAAAGGAGGATTACCTTGACTTAGGTCTGCCTCCGGCCTAAATTAAATCAACCTAAGTGAAATGGAGTCTCTATCGTTCCGCTGCAAGAGTTGACTATGAGACTTCATACACCTTAAAGTTCATAGAACGAAAAGAAGTTTTTTGGAGGCCCTTATCCTCATTACGCCTAGCATTTAGTGGGCTGGATATTTACCTTATCAACTAGCAAATCAATAAGGGTTCTATTTGATTAGGCACCTGAATTGGCACCTGAATCGGACTGAACCGACTGTTTGTCAGGCTACTGTTCTCCTATTCTCTCGAATCCATGAAGTAAGACATTGATTTTGCAATAAGATCAATTATGTTCATTGCATAATAAGCTCCCTTGAAAAGCATTGGCGCACGTGTAAGCGAGTTGCTCTACCGAACTGAGCTATAGCCCTTGTCAGAGATATCTTAACATATAGATAATTTCTTGTCAAGATGAATATTCTCTAATGCCAGAGGATATCCCTTTGATCTGTTTACTATATAACATACCAATAACGGAGCAGTATTGCTTATAAAAAGGATTCGATCTATAATCGATCGAAGTAATGGGTCTTCCTTTGTGGTGATAAATTGCCTACTTAACTCAGTGGTTAGAGTATTGCTTTCATACGGCGGGAGTCATTGGTTCAAATCCAATAGTAGGTAGGTAGGTAGAAAAATTACTAGATAGCATTGGACTTACTTCGCTTCGCTATCTAATAACTTTTTCTACCCCTCTTCCCTTTTTCTTTGTATCAACTAAACCATTGGATTGTATTCAATTGGATGGGGGAATCCAATTGATAGCCTCGACTCGTATCCTAGCTCGTCTGAGAGCTAGCTTCGCTTCAACCAACTCTTTCGTACCCTCAGCTCTACTCAAGTTAGCTTCGGCTATTTCAAGTGCCTGTTGAGCTTCTTCCGGATCAATGTCACTACCCAGTTCCGCATCATTTCCTAAAATGATGATCTCATTATTAACTATTCTCGCAAAACCGCTCCACAGAACCGCCGTTAACCATTGGTCGTTGAGGAGGCGTATTCTCAAAGGACCCATATCTACAGCTGTGTTAATGGGGGCGTGGTTTGGTAATACGCCAATTTGGCCACTATTAGTAGATAAAATGATTTCTTTCACTTCACAATCCCAAATAATTCGCTTAGGAGTTAGTACATAAAGATTTAATTTCATTTCTTCAATTTGTTCTCCTCTTCTAAGTTTATAGCTTTCGTGCTAGCTTCATCGATGTTACCCACCAAATAAAAAGCTTGTTCGGGTAGGCCGTCTAATTCTCCGGAAAGGATTAGTTGAAATCCCCTAATTGTTTCTGCAAGACCAACATACTTTCCTGCAGAACCGGTAAAAACTTCTGCCACAAAGAACGGTTGTGATAAGAAACGTTCAATTTTTCGTGCTCTTGCTACAGTTAAACGATCCTCCTCTGATAATTCATCCAACCCAAGAATTGCGATAATGTCCTGAAGTTCTTTGTAACGTTGTAAAGTTTCCTTAACTCTTTGCGCAGTTTCATAATGTTCGTTGCCAACGATCCGAGGCTGTAACATAGTTGAGGTTGAATCTAAAGGATCTACTGCTGGATAAATACCCTTGGAAGCTAATCCTCTGGAAAGTACGGTAGTAGCATCCAAATGTGCAAATGTTGTGGCAGGAGCAGGGTCGGTCAAATCGTCCGCAGGTACATAAACTGCTTGGATCGAAGTTATGGATCCCTTTTTTGTAGAAGCAATTCTTTCTTGCAAAGAACCCATTTCTGTACTAAGAGTAGGTTGATAACCCACTGCGGAGGGCATTCTCCCTAATAAGGCGGATACCTCCGATCCTGCTTGAACAAAACGAAAGATATTATCGATGAATAGAAGCACGTCTTGCTTATTAACATCTCGGAAATATTCTGCCATAGTTAGGGCAGTTAAACCAACTCTCATACGAGCTCCCGGCGGTTCATTCATTTGACCATAGACTAGAGCTACCTTTGATTCCTCCAAATTTTTTTCATTAATTACTCCGGATTCCTTCATTTCCATATAAAGATCATTTCCTTCACGAGTCCGTTCCCCTACTCCGCCAAATACGGATACGCCTCCATGAGCTTTAGCAATGTTGTTGATTAATTCCATGATGAGTACTGTTTTACCTACTCCAGCCCCCCCAAATAGTCCTATTTTTCCTCCACGTCGATAAGGAGCTAAAAGATCGACCACCTTAATACCTGTTTCAAAGATGGATAATTTCGTATCTAGCTCGATAAAGGCAGGCGCAGATCTATGAATAGGGAATGTTGCATTAATATCTACAGGACCCAAATTGTCAATAGGTTCCCCAAGAACGTTGAAAATTCGTCCGAGAGTAGCTCCACCGACTGGAACACTGAGAGGAGCTCCCGTGTCAATCACTTCCAATCCTCTCATCAACCCGTCTGTAGCACTCATAGCTACAGCTCTAACTCGATTATTTCCTAATAATTGTTGTACCTCACAAGTCACATTAATTTGCTTACCGGCAGTGTCTCTACTCTTGACTACCAAAGCGTTATAAATATAAGGTAACTTGCCCGGGGGAAAAGTGATATCCAGCACGGGTCCAATAATTTGATCGATACGCCCTATGCTTTTTTCTTCAATTGTGGAAACCCCGGGACGAGAAGTAGTAGGATTGGTTCTCATAATTATCACATAATTTTCAAAAAAAAAAGGAATTTGTCGAATTTTTTCTTGTTGAATAATGCCAAATCAAATCCAAAAAAATAGCCAAAAATCCAAAAGTCAAAAGGAAATGAATTAGTTAATTCAATAAGAGAGAAAGGGGGACGAGGACTTGATTTCGTTGCCCAAGCGAATCCCATTCAATCGTTTACTCATGGAATGAGTCCGTTGGAAAGTTCAATCAATCTTTTTTTTCATATACATTTCGCCTTTTGTGGAGGATCTGTTCCTACTCTACTTTCCTATCTAGGACTTCGATATACAAAATATATACTACTGTGAAGCATAGATTGCTGTCAACAGAGAATTTTCTTAGTATTTAGGTATTTACATTCAAAATAAGAAAGGGGCCTATTAAGAACTTGTAAAATAAGGATTAGGGATTGATTTGGGTTGCGCTATATCTATCAAAGAGTATACAATAATGATGGATTTGGTGAATCAAATCCATGGTTTAATAACGAACCATGTTAACTTACCATAACAACAACTCAATTCCTATCGAATTCCTATAGTAGAATTCCTATAGGATAGAACATACACAGGGTGTACGCATTATATATGAATGAAACATATTCATTAACTTAAGCATGCCCTCCATTTTCTTTAATGAGTTGATATTAATTGAATACCCTTTTTGTTTTAAAAGATTTTTGCAAAGGTTTCATTTATGCCTAATCCATATCGAGTAGACCCTGTCGTTGTGAGAATTCTTAATTCATGAGTTGTAGGGAGGGACTTATGTCACCACAAACAGAAACTAAAGCAAGTGTTGGATTTAAAGCTGGTGTTAAGGATTATAAATTGACTTATTACACCCCGGAGTATGAAACCAAGGATACTGATATCTTGGCAGCATTCCGAGTAACTCCTCAGCCCGGGGTTCCGCCCGAAGAAGCAGGGGCTGCAGTAGCTGCCGAATCTTCTACTGGTACATGGACAACTGTTTGGACTGATGGACTTACCAGTCTTGATCGTTACAAAGGGCGATGCTATCACATCGAGCCCGTTGTTGGGGAGGAAAATCAATTTATCGCTTATGTAGCTTATCCATTAGACCTATTTGAAGAGGGTTCTGTTACTAACATGTTTACTTCCATTGTGGGTAACGTATTTGGTTTCAAAGCCCTACGCGCTCTACGTCTGGAGGATCTGCGAATTCCCCCTACTTATTCAAAAACTTTCCAAGGTCCGCCTCATGGTATCCAAGTTGAAAGGGATAAGTTGAACAAGTACGGCCGTCCTTTTTTGGGATGTACTATTAAACCAAAATTGGGATTATCCGCAAAAAATTACGGTAGAGCGTGTTATGAGTGTCTACGCGGTGGACTTGATTTTACCAAAGATGATGAAAACGTAAACTCACAACCATTTATGCGCTGGAGGGACCGTTTTGTCTTTTGTGCCGAAGCAATTTATAAATCACAGGCCGAAACCGGTGAAATCAAGGGGCATTACTTGAATGCGACTGCAGGTACAGTCGAAGAAATGATGAAGAGAGCTATATTTGCGAGGGAATTAGGGGTTCCTATTGTAATGCATGACTACTTAACTGGGGGATTCACCGCAAATACTACTTTGGCTCATTATTGCCGCGACAATGGCCTACTTCTTCACATTCACCGGGCAATGCATGCAGTTATTGATAGACAGAAAAATCATGGTATGCATTTTCGTGTATTAGCTAAAGCATTGCGTATGTCTGGGGGAGATCATGTCCACGCCGGTACAGTAGTAGGTAAGTTAGAAGGGGAACGCGAAATGACTTTAGGTTTTGTTGATTTATTGCGCGATGATTTTATTGAAAAAGATCGTGCTCGCGGTATCTTTTTCACTCAGGACTGGGTATCTATGCCAGGTGTTATACCGGTGGCTTCAGGGGGTATTCATGTTTGGCATATGCCAGCTCTGACCGAAATCTTTGGAGATGATTCCGTATTACAATTTGGTGGAGGAACTTTAGGACATCCTTGGGGAAATGCACCTGGTGCAGTAGCTAATCGGGTGGCTTTAGAAGCTTGTGTACAAGCTCGTAACGAAGGGCGCGATCTTGCTCGTGAAGGTAATGAAATTATCCGAGCAGCTTGCAAATGGAGTCCTGAACTAGCCGCAGCTTGTGAAATATGGAAGGCGATCAAATTTGAGTTCGAGCCGGTAGATACTATAGATAAGTAGATAAAACTAGATATAAAGAAGGTCTAAATAAAAAAGAAGCGAAATAGAAAGAGAAAAAAGCAGTTACGAAATGCAGTAATTCTTCTTTATTCTTCTAATTGATTGCAATTAAACTCGGCTCAATCTTAAAAAAAAGATTGAGCCGAATAAAAATAGATCTTGATACGATCATGAGACTTGACAAATCGAGATTCCTCTATTCTATATATTTAGAATATATAAAGGTATAATACAATAAATAAATACAAATATAGTATTATCATATGATAATGGAATCAAATACGCAGTATTTACAGAAAAAGTCTTTATTTATTGGGAAAGAATCAATGAAAAAAGATTAGGAATCGCAATGCTACTATACGCGTCCGGAGGAGTATTCGGAATAATATTCTTCTATAATCCATTCTTGTGTCTTGCGCGGGGTCTTACTAACAGGACTTCGCTGCACGGGACGGGTTTTCGTCGAAAAGCTAACTCCACCCGGCATTTTCATACCCTTTGGGTGGTATATCGCCTTAAAAAGTCTAAGGGGGTAGTATGAGATCTGTAGTAGGTAAGAGAATTTGCCCTTTGATTTTGATTGAGTATGCTATTTTTCCGCCTTTACCGCGCATTATTGTATGAGCTTCTAGAGGATAGAGGAGCACGTATGCAGGAAGGAAATTACAGCTTAATAAAAAAGTCTAAAAAAGCTTCAACTTTACGGCACTATCAATCAACTAAAAAGCCCTATGTATGAATCCTTACAACCGGTGGGATAGGATAAGAGCGAGTTTCGGTATACTGGGGTTGGGGGATATCCTTATTTCAAAACCTGACGCGCATCTTGCGTTTGTGGGGGTCCGAGAGTGGTTGAAGAAGTATTGCATGTGGAAGTAGGTAGACGAAACTGATTTAGGATTCGAAATGGGCGCATTCGACTAAAAGTCGTACTGAGACCTTTTTTAAAGGGTATTCTGAAAGAGGTATTTCATTTTCACAATCGCTTTCTTTTGAATCCAATTTCAAGTTCGATTAGAAGGATAGAAAGGCCATGAGGACGGGAAAAGAAAAATCAAATCTTTTTAATCTCCTTTTTTGCAATTTTCTTATTATCCATTCCATTCATTTTTTTTTATAGAATACTAAAGTATTCTATAGTATTCTATAAAAAATCTTTATTTTGCAAACTAAAAAATACAATAGTCAATATTCCTTATAATAGATATACTTAATTATATTATAAGAATCCTAAGATATTTTTCGAATAGATAGAAATAGTAAATTTGAATTGAGACACCTATTCTATGACGGATTTTAACTTACCTTCTATTTTCGTGCCTTTAGTAGGCTTAGTATTTCCGGCAATTGCAATGGCTTCTTTATTTCTTTATGTGCAGAAAAATAAGATTGTCTAGAACCGATGGGGCCGAATTTTCTCAATGTATTTCCACGCAGGATCATAATACAGATATTTTTTAGTGTAAGTAATATAATATGGTAGGGTATGTGGCTCTTTCTACACACAAATGAAAAACGGCTATGGATGCGGATATAGGCTACGAGCATAAATGCATGCATATGCGGAGCCGGGTATAGCGAGTTTTATTTTAAGTAGATCAACAGATATTTTTTGAATAGAAAGTCAATGTATCTAACCAATTATTTCACAGGAGTACTAGTTACTGAAGGCGATTTCAGAATCAAAAAAAGTAAAGTCAAAATCATTTAGCTTATTCTCTCAATTTCAATCGACCGCTGCTGGATTTAGTATATCTAATATGAATTGGCGATCAGAACACATATGGATAGAACTTCTAAAAGGTTCTCGAAAAAGAGGTAATTTTTTCTGGGCCTGTATTCTTTTTCTAGGTTCACTAGGATTTTTATCGGTTGGGGCTTCCAGTTATCTTGGTAAGAATATGATATCTGTACTTCCATCTCAACAAATTCTTTTTTTTCCACAGGGGGTCGTGATGTCTTTCTACGGAATCGCGGGCCTATTCATTAGCTCCTACTTGTGGTGCACTATTTTGTGGAATGTAGGCAGTGGTTATGACCGATTCGATAGAAAAGAGGGAATAGTGTGCATTTTTCGTTGGGGATTCCCTGGAATAAAACGTCGCGTCTTCCTTCGATTCCTTATGCGGGATATCCAATCAATTAGAATTCAGGTTAAAGAGGGTCTTTATCCTCGTCGTATCCTTTATATGGAAATCCGGGGCCAGGGGGTCATTCCCTTGACTCGTACTGATGAGAAGTTTTTTACTCCACGAGAAATTGAACAAAAAGCTGCCGAATTGGCCTATTTCTTGCGCGTACCAATTGAAGTATTTTGAATACCGATTTAATTTTTTTGAAATGAATTGAATGAATTGGATTCGTTATTGTAAGGAGATTTTTGAGTATTTATCTAAAGAAAGGAACAAACGAGGATAAGAGAAAATTGCTTCTAATTTGTTTTGTCCAAGTGAGATATATGGCATAATATTCTTCCATTTTCATCTGAAAGGGCTTTTTTTTTTATTCTATTTCTCTATTCCACTCCATCTAGATCTAAGAAAGAACCCAATGCAATGAAATTCCACTAGTATACAAAAAAGAGGAATAGATACAAGGTCTCAAACCTTGTTATAGAATTTTTGCTTCAAATAAAAAGAAATATCATATAGAGTCAGCGAATGAAATAGAGTCAGCGAATGAAGCAGATTCATTAACAACTCAATTTACAGATCAAAAATGAAAAAAAAGAAAGCATTGCCTTCTTTCCTATATCTTGTATTTATCGTACTTTTGCCCTGGGGAGTCTCTTTCTCTTTTAACAAATGTCTGGAACTTTGGATTAAGAATTGGTGGAATACCAGGCAATCTGAAACTCTCTTAACTGATATTCAAGAGAAAAAGGTTCTAGAAAGATTCATAGAATTAGAAGAACTTTTTCTCTTGGACGAAATGATAAAAGAGAAACCGAAGACACATGTACAAAAACCTCCTATAGGAATACACAAGGAAATAATACAATTGGTCAAAATAGATAATGAGGATCATCTCCATATCATTTTGCATTTCTCGACAAATATAATCTGTTTGGCTATTCTAAGTGGTTCTTTTTTTCTGGGTAAAGAGGAACTTGTCATTTTGAATTCTTGGGTTCAGGAATTCTTCTATAACTTAAATGACTCAATAAAAGCTTTTTTGATTCTTTTAGTTACTGATTTTTTTGTTGGATTTCACTCCACCCGCGGTTGGGAACTACTAATTCGTTGGGTCTACAACGATCTTGGATGGGCTCCTAATGAGCTAATTTTCACTATTTTTGTTTGTAGTTTTCCAGTGATTCTAGATACATGTTTTAAATTTTGGATCTTTTTTTCTTTAAACCGTCTATCTCCTTCGCTTGTAGTCATTTATCATTCAATTAGTGAAGCATAAACTCATTCGATTTCCTGATATTAATCAAATTAGCATCTTTCTTCCTTTAGAAAGAAAGCCCTTTTCCATTTTAGCAAAATTCTTTCTATTTCTACCTGCTCAAGGTATTCATCATTCCAGTACAACTGTTGCAGTAGAATGACAACAGACTCGTGTATAGGGAACTAGATTAGCTTAGCTACCTATCTAATTTATTGTAGAAATTCTGGGATCTGCGATTGGATATGGAAAATAGAAATACTTTTTCTTGGGTAAAGGAACAGATGATTCGATCGATTTCTGTATCGATCATGATATACGTAATAACTCGGACATCTATTTCAAATGCATATCCCATTTTTGCGCAGCAGGGTTATGAAAACCCACGAGAAGCAACCGGACGAATTGTATGTGCCAATTGCCATTTAGCTAATAAGCCCGTGGATATTGAAGTTCCCCAAACTGTGCTTCCCGATACTGTATTTGAAGCAGTTCTTCGAATTCCTTATGATATGCAACTGAAACAAGTTCTTGGTAATGGGAAAAAGGGAGGGTTAAATGTGGGTGCTGTTCTTATTTTGCCCGAGGGATTCGAATTAGCGCCGCCCGACCGTATTTCTCCTGAGTTGAAAGAAAAGATAGGAAATCTTTCTTTTCAGAGTTATCGTCCCGATAAAAAAAATATTCTTGTGATAGGCCCTGTTCCCGGTAAGAAATATAGTGAAATCGTCTTTCCCAT